GCATGAATAATTGATCCAGATCCTAAGAACAACAATGCCTTCGAATAAGCATGAGTAATCAAATGAAATAAAGCAGCTCGATAAGACCCCATACCTAGAGCTAACATCATATAACCCAATTGAGACATTGTAGAATAAGCTAAGCTTTTCTTAATATCTTTTTGAGCAAGAGCTAAAGTGGCTCCTAAAAATAATGTTATTATACCTATCAAAGCTATTAGATTTAGAATGTAAGGTATAACTATGAAAAGAGGAAGAAGCCGAGCTACAAGAAAAATTCCTGCTGCTACCATAGTAGCGGCATGTATAAGAGCCGAAATGGGGGTAGGCCCTTCCATGGCATCAGGTAACCATACATGAAGTGGAAATTGGGCGGATTTAGCAACAGCGCCGGCAAATAATAGAGAGGCGCATAAAGTAACAAATAAAAAATTAACTTCATTATTAGAAACCAAGTTATTGAATATTTCAAACAAATCCCGAAATTCGAAACTACCTGTTATCCAATAAAAACCCAAAATTCCTAATAATAAACCAAAATCCCCGACACGATTAGTTACAAACGCTTTTTGACAAGCATTCGCGGCACTGGGTCGTGTTAACCAAAAACCTATTAATAGATAAGAACACACTCCAACTAATTCCCAAAAAATATAAATTTGTATCAAATTCGAACTAGTAACTAATCCCAACATTGAAGTATTGGAAAAACTCATATAAGCAAAAAATCTCAAATATCCCTGATCATGAGACATATAATTGTCACTATAAATAAGAACCATAATTCCAACAGTAGTGATTAATATCGACATAATAGAAGTAAGTGGATCAACCAAGCAGCCAAATTCTAAAGAAAAATCATTATTGATGGTCCAAGACCATACATATTGATAGACAGAATTATTATTTATTTGCTGAATAGAAAAAAGGGCTGAAAAAACCATAACTATACTTAATAATAAAACACTAGGAAAAGCCCACATACGGCGAAGATTTTTTGTTGCCGTTGGAAAAAGTAGAAGTCCTGTTCCAATTAAGATAGGAACTGGAAGTGGAATGAAAGGTATAATCCATGAATATTGATATGTATATTCCATAAAAAAAAAAAAAAAAAAAAATTATCTTAATTAATTGTTTCTGAGTCACCGGTTCTTATTTCTTTTCTTTTGAAAGGGGTCGGTTAATAAAAAAAAATTAAGATATATAAAATAAAACTTAAATAGAATTTTCTAGCCTTAATTATTCTGAATCTTTCCAAACTACTTCAAATATTTAAAATCAAGAGGTTATAATTGGTCAAATGATATAAATAAGTCACTAGTGAAAAATAAATACGTATTTAATTTTATTAATACTGAATTGTTAATATTAAATTCAAATTTTTAAATAAAATTTTATGAAGATAAAAAATGAAAATTCGAATTTTCATTTTAATTATTACGTATTACAATAATTTTTTGATATCTATAGAACAAGGATAAATAATTATACCAAAAACAGTATTTGATATGAATCATAAAGCCCATAACTAAAACTATTTATTGTAATTCGGTTATTTAGAATCATTAACCAATTTGTTTTGTAACTAATTGTTTGTCTTCCATTACAATAAAAGCTATTTGTAGGAAATGCTATGATATCCAACACTTTAATTTTACGGAAAAAAAAAGGGGGAAAATAAAATGCCTTTAAATTATGTATTTTGTATCCTTTAACAGATTAACTACTAGTCTCATTTGATAATTAAAATTTTGTGGACTCTTTCTTCGAGCTTGAACAATTAAATTAATATTAAATTAATTAATATAATAGAAAAAATTATTAAAGTTTTTTTTTTAATGAAGCGGGAGAAGGGTTATTAAACTTTTAGATTTTTTTATTACATGTATAAATGTAACACGACGAAAATAGAAAGAAAACGAAACGGACAATCTTTCTTTTTTTTTTTTTATTATTTTTTTTTTTATTTTATCAACTTCAATCTATTTGGCATAGTGTACCTTATCGTTCTTATTAATATTTTATGTGATTTTTAACCCCCCCTTTTTTTTGGAGTCTAATTTAGAGAAAAAATAGATAGAGAGTAGTAAAGAACAATTGATTTTGAACAATAGATGTCTTTCACATCCAACCGAAAAACCTATTATAACTTTTTAATGGCAGTTCCAAAAAAGCGCACCTCTATTTCAAAAAAACGTATTCGTAAAAATATTTGGAAAAGGAAGGGATATAGGGCAGCATTGAAAGCTTTTTCGTTAGCGAAATCTCTTTCTACCGGGAGTTCTAAAAGTTTTTTTTGTGTAACAAATAAATAATCTGAATCGTTCTAATAACTAATAAAGTAATATAATTTTGTTTATAGTTTATTTATAAGATTTATAAGTTATAAAAATGATAAATAATATTTATCAATTATAATTAATATTAACATCATAATAGTATAGTAAAAGAATAAATATTAATATATAAGATAAATTACAATATAAACAATATACATTAAAAATAAAATAAATAAAATAAATAAAAAAGAATTAGTCTCATAATGTTTTAATTTAAAACGAATATAAAATTGAATTTGTTTTACTTTAATTTGAAGCCAAATTTTTCTTTCGTTTCTGATATAGATAAGAATTCTGTTGTCTACTGAATTCTAAAAATGAATGGTACTTTTTTGTTTGAAAAAAGGGTAAACGCAAGCGCAAGGTTTCGCCTTTCATTTTAGTATGTTTTATCATTTTCCGGATGGGGATTATCACTTTCCCCATCGCCCTTACTCAATAATAAAAAATAATAAAAAGAATTTTTTTTTTAGTTATATTTTTGATTTTATATTATAAAGAAGAGGTCGTTGAAACTAATTGATTAAGTTTAAAATGTTTTTTATAATCTTTTAAACCATTATTTTGGGTTTTAGAAATTATTATCACTATATAAATTCCTTAAACCCAATTAAATTAATAAAAGCCCCGTTTCCATTTTTAGGTAGTTATATGACGAATGCGCCAATTTTGAGTGATCTATTTTAGATCCTATGTTTCGATTGGAAGATCGATCAAGATATAATGTATATATATTAATTAAAAATTTTAGAAAATATTTTGAAGTACGGGACAATTTCTATACGAAATTTTTTTATATGATTGATACGACCATCCCAAATACCTAACTTAATGGGTTTGCTAAATCTTAACGCAAATTCTCTACACAACAAAAAATCCTAACGCAACCTAACTATGCAAATATTTACATAAATCTTTTGAGTGTATCGCTGAAATTGTGTTATATAAAAATTCTATTTTTTTATTATTATTAATTGATAAAATGAATTTTTTATTTTAGATTAATAAAATAAATGATAAAAGAAATTAATCATTAAAAAATGCAAACGAGGCAGAACATTTTTTTTACTTATATCCAGGGATTGAAGTAAAAATTATCTAGTTACAACTGTTCCATTTTAGTTTTAGGAGAGCATAAAGTAATAGCCTACGAAAAAATACATTGTTAGTTCAGTTAAATAAAATTGACATCCTAAAATACTAAATAACTAAATAAAAAGATAATAATAAGAAAAATCAATATTATTAACGTTAACGAAAACGTTTTAATCCCTAATTTTTAAACAAGTTTTTATTCATCAATTTGAATGTTTTCCTAAAAAAAAATATTGGATTGAATTAACTCCTTCAAGCTCGACGATTGAATAAAAATAGGTTATTATGATTTCGAATAAGCCGCTATGGTGAAATCGGTAGACACGCTGCTCTTAGGAAGCAGTGCTAGAGCATCTCGGTTCGAGTCCGAGTGGCGGCATGGCATCTTCTAAAAGAGTAAGTCCTATAATGAATTCAATTCCCGATTTCAATTCCTATAATTGAGGGACGCCCTTATTAATTTAATAATTTTTATGATATTTTCAACTTTAGAGCATATATTAACTCATATATCCTTTTCGATCGTTTCAATTGTAATTACAATTCATTTGATAATTTTATTAGTCGATGAAATCGTAGGACTAGATGATTCGTCAGAAAAGGGGATGATAGCTACTTTTTTCTGCATAACAGGATTATTAGTTACTCGTTGGATGTATTTGAGGCATTTACCATTAAGTGATTTATATGAATCATTAATTTTTCTTTCGTGGAGTTTTTCCATTATTCATATTATTCCGTATTTTAAAAAACATAAAAACCATTTAAGCGCAATAACCGCGCCAAGTGCTATTTTTACTCAAGGTTTTGCTACTTCGGGTCTTTTAACTGAAATGCATCAATCCGCGATATTAGTACCCGCTCTCCAATCCCATTGGTTAATGATGCACGTAAGTATGATGGTATTGAGCTATGCAGCTCTTTTGTGTGGATCATTATTATCACTAGCTCTTCTAGTCATTACATTTCGAAAATTCATAAGGATTTTTAGTAAAAGCAATAATTTAGAAAATGAGTCAGTTTACTTTAGTGAGATTCAATACGTGAACGAAAGAAACAATGTCTTACGAAACACTTCTTTTATTTCGTCTCAAAATTATTACAGGTATCAATTGATTCAACAATTGGATCGTTGGAGTTATCGTATTATTAGTCTAGGGTTTATCCTTTTAACCGTAGGTATTCTTTCGGGAGCAGTATGGGCTAATGAAGCATGGGGATCATATTGGAATTGGGATCCAAAGGAGACTTGGGCATTTATTACTTGGACCATATTCGCTATTTATTTACATATTAGAACAAATAAAATTTTTGAAAGTGTAAATTCTGCAATTGTGGCCTCAATGGGCTTTCTTATAATTTGGATATGCTATTTTGGGGTTAATCTATTAGGAATAGGGTTGCATAGTTATGGTTCATTTACATTAACATCTAATTGAATAAAAGACTTGACGAATATAAACATAGGACGGCATACAGGTATATATACGAAAACTTCATGTAAACAATCAAGAACCATTTGAATCATTTCCATTACTTGATTCAAATGGTTCTCACAAATTCAAAAGATATCTAGTTATAATAGAATTCCAATTTATTTATTTTACTTAAAAGAATATAAAAGACTCATTTTTTTATTGTACAATCAACCATTTTTAAAATCATGGGATTTCAGTTTCATTTTTTGGTTTACTCACAAAAACTATCGAAAAAAATAATTGGATATAATAGCTTCGACCTTGTCAACTGATAATGATAAAACGAAATCGGGATAAACACCAATACCTATTACAGGTAAAAGGATAGAGATCGAAACAAATAATTCTCGCGGTCCAGAATCAAAAAAATAAGAGTTTGGGGCATTAAAAAGCTTGTATCCATAGAACATCTGGCGTAACATAGATAATGAATAAATAGGAGTTAATATCATTCCAATTGCCATTACAAAAGTAATTAATATTTTTGTCATTAAAAGATATTTTTGACTAGTAAGTATTCCAAAAAAAACTAACAATTCGGCAACAAAACCGCTCATGCCCGGTAATGCAAGAGAAGCCATTGATAAGATACTGAAAGTCGTGAATATTTTTGGAATTGCGATAGCCATTCCGCCCATTTCGTCGAGATAAACAAGACGTATTCTATCATAACTCGTTCCGGCCAAGAAAAAAAGCGCAGCGCCAATAAATCCGTGAGAGATTATTTGTAAAATGGCTCCGTTGAGTCCTGTATCGCTTATAGAACCAATTCCTATAATTATGAAACCCATATGAGATACAGAAGAGTAGGCTATTCTTTTTTTTAAATTACGCTGACCGGGAGATGTTGAAGCTGCATAGATTATTTGAATTGTGCCTACTATAATCAACCAGGGAGAGAATATAGAATGGGCGTGGGGTAATAATTCCATATTGATCCGAACCAATCCATACGCTCCCATTTTTAATAAGATTCCGGCTAAAAGCATACAAGTACTGTAATGTGCCTCTCCATGGGTGTCTGGTAACCATGTATGTAAGGGTATGATCGGTGATTTGACAGCAAAAGCAATAAGAAATCCAATATAGAATATTATTTCCAGTGCTACAGGATACGATTGATTAGCTGATGTTTCAAAATTTAATGTTGGTTCATTGGAACCATATAAACCAATACCCAAAACTCCCATTAATAAAAAAACGGAACTTCCTGCAGTGTACAAAATAAATTTTGTAGCTGAATACAAACGTTTCTTTCCCCCCCACATGGATAGAAGTAGATAAACTGGAATTAATTCTAACTCCCACATGATGAAAAAAAGTAAAAGGTCTCGAGAAGAAAATGGTCCTATTTGACCGCTATACATTGCTAACATCAGAAAATGGAATAGTCGGGAATCTCGAGTAATCGGCCGAGCCGCTAAAGTAGCTAAAGTTGTGATAAATCCTGTCAGTAAAATGGGTCCTATAGAAATTCCATCTATTCCCAATCTCCAGTAAAAATCAAAAAAATCGATCCATTTATAATCCTCTGTCAGTTGCATTAATGGATCATCCAATTGGAAACGATAACCGAATGCATAGGTTGTTAGAAGGAGTTCTATTATGCATATACCTATAGTATACCACCGAATTATCTTATTTCCTCTATGAGGGAGAAAGAAAATTAAGGAACCCGCGAATATTGGCAAAACTACAACTAGCGTTAACCAAGGAAAATTATTCATGGTAAAAACAAGATAAACTTGGACCAGAAAAACCCGTGCTCAAAATAAATAGTTTTTGAGCGCGGGTTTTTGTCGGTAAAGGTAAAAAAATCAAATGTATTCAAGTAGGGTTTTCTGGAACGTATTAATAAGCCAGACCCATACTTCGAGTTGTTTCATGCCATAAATAAACTCGAACACTCAAGAAATCTGTCGGACAGGCGGATTCACATCTCTTACAACCGACACAGTCCTCTGTTCTTGGAGCAGAAGCAATTTGCTTAGCTTTACACCCGTCCCAAGGTATCATTTCTAATACATCCGTTGGGCAGGCGCGCACGCATTGAGTACACCCTATACACGTATCATAAATCTTTACTGAATGTGACATTTGGATCTATAAATTTTTGAATGTCAGAAAGTTTCGATCTAGTAAACTTGTAAATGAATCATATATTTAGACACCAGATGAATCAATAATTTATCATAATTTTTCTAATCAATCTACTTCTGGATTGACTCATGCGATAGAGCCAAGATACTTTAATTTCTTACATTTTTGAAAACATGTATTATTACGTAATGTATGGTCATGGTAATTCTAATTTATGAATATTAGAATTTATATGATTAATACTACTTATTCAACAAATTCGATTGATTGATACGAGTTGATTTTCTGTTACGATAAATTGATGAAACAATAGCCGGGCCAATAGCTGCTTCAGCGGCTGCAATAGCTATAACAAAAATTGAGAAAATATTTCCTTTTAATTGGCGACTATCAAAAAAATCAGAAAATGTTACGAAATTCATATTAACCGCATTCAGTATAAGTTCAAGACACATAAGGGCTCTAACCATATTCCGGCTCGTGATCAATCCATAGATACCGATAGAAAATAAGTAGGCACTCAAAACAAGTACATGTTCGAGCATCATTGACCAACTCCTTATCAATTTCGATTCATTTCAATATGAACTGAACAACAATTAAACAGATTCAATTGACTAGAATAAAAAAAAGTACGGAACAAAGGCAGATTTTCTATTGTTAATAGAATAGATTGAATAATTTCTATTTTAGACATAAACAATCTTTAATTAAAGAATTAAAGGGAAATAAATGTAATGTAATAAAACAGAGTTTAATGTGCATTGCTAATTCTATACATTTTTTACTGTCGCGCCACGGCAATTGCACCTATCAAAGCGGCTAAAAGAATTATCGAAACGAATTCAAATGGAAGAAAAAAATCTGTTGATAAATGAATTCCAATTTGTTGACTATTACTTATCAAATCTTGCTCTATAATCTGGTTTGATCTTGTAGTCCAAATAATTCCGTACCATGACGTATCCGTAATAATAATCATGAGTAAAACAAAAATACTTGTACAAACTGGCAAAGTAACCACATCCCCAATGGTCCAAAGATTCAAATCTTTGTAATATTCTGAACCATTCATGAACATCACAGCAAATACGATTAAAACATTTATAGCTCCCACGTAAATAAGGAGTTGTGCAGCAGCTACAAAATAAGAGTTTAATAGAATATAGAATAAGGATATACAAACAAGAACCAGTCCCAATGAAAAGGCAGAATAAATGGGGTTGGTAAATAATACCACCCCCATACCTCCTAGTATAAGAACCGATCCCAAAAAGACTAAAAGAAAATCATGTATTGGTCCGGGCAAATCCATTATATGTAAAATAAGAGATAAATAAATAGAAATGTTTTTCATGACCTTATTGAGACCCGACCAGAAAATTTTTTTTTTATGATTTTTGAGCAATTCCTAATTTAATCCTAAGTAAATAAATACTAAGGGATATGAATAAATGTGAGTACTATTATTGGACTAATTTCATTCTTTATCTGAAAGAGTCGTTCTAATTCTAAACGATATATTTAAAAAAAATTATGGATATATTAATTAATGGATTTTCAATCCAAATTAAGACGCGTTTCTTACCAACCAATCAATAGTTGGTATTTGTAGTTATTGACCAAACAACACGAAAGAAACCTAAATTCCTTCTATATTAGTTATTAGTAAAGTAATTCTAAATTATTCGTTAATAAGAGATTTACTTATTTAATAAGAGATTTACTTATTTAATAAGAGATTTACTTATTTATTTGAGGCGAATTCAAAATTGTTCGAATTGTATAATCGTCAATTACTGACATTGGTAAACGACCCAAAGCAATTTGATTATAATTCAATTCGTGACGATCATAAGTAGAAAGTTCATATTCTTCAGTCATTGATAAACAATTCGTTGGACAATACTCAACGCAATTACCACAAAATATACAGACTCCGAAATCAATACTGTAATTAAGCAGCCGTTTCTTGCGAATATCAGTTTCCAATTTCCAATCAACAACGGGTAGATCTATAGGACATACACGAACGCATACTTCACAAGCAATACATTTATCAAATTCAAAATGGATTCGACCGCGGAAACGCTCCGCGGTGATTGATTTTTCATAAGGATATTGAATAGTTACGGGTAAACGATTTGCGTGGGATAAAGTAATCATGAAACTTTGACCAATGTACCTTGCAGCTCGTACTGTTTGTTGACCATAATTCATGAACCCAGTTACCATAGAGAACATATCGTTAATATATATATGAATAGTTTTATGTTTGTTTATTTCTCTTGTTTGAGACACGTTGGGAATATAGAATGTTACTTTACAGTGAAAAGAGTTGGAAAGAAGTTGTTAATAATAGATTACCGAGAGAAATAGGTAAAAGAAATTTCCATCCAAGATTCAATAGTTGGTCCATTCTTAGCCTCGGTAAAGTCCATCTTGTTGTGATAGGAATGAACAAGAACAAATAAGTTTTAGCTAATGTAATAAAGATACCAATTATCGCTCCAAAAACTCCACATGTTTTATTTATTTCAAAAAGCTCAGAAACATATATGTCCGGAATAGATATATTCCAACCTCCCAAGTAAAGAACTGTTACAAATAATGAAGAAACCAATAGGTTTAGATAGGAAGCAACATAAAATAACCCAAATTTTATACCCGAGTATTCGGTTTGATAACCTGCTACTAACTCTTCTTCTGCTTCTGGTAAATCAAAAGGTAATCTCTCACATTCTGCTAGGGAAGAAATAATAAAAATGATAAACCCTATAGGCTGACGCCACAAATTCCATCCCCAAAAACCATATTTTGATTGCGCCTCAACAATATCAATTGTACTTGAACTGTTAGATAATTATAGTCGGTGATACCATCACTGTTACCATCGCTATTACAGAACCGTACATGAGATTTTCACCTCATACGGCTCCTTGAAGGCCAGAAATAAATATAGGGACCGCGTCAGTATTCTTTTTTGAATCTTGATATGTTTGTAGGATGGATAACTATCGGCCGGTCCCAAATTAGACCAATTGAATTCTGTCTGTTATAATTATTTTAATTCAAAATTAAATAAAAAAAGTACTTCTGAATTGATCTCATCCTTTCTTTAATTTAATAATTTCAATAAAAATTTCAATTCTTCTTTGTTCAGTAATAACTTAACTGTTCAATAAAATACTTCTTGTAAAAATATCAATAACCCGTTGGTTTCACGTACGAAAAAAAAATTCGATATTAATTAATTAATTATGACACAAATTATATATCTATTAATATGTATATGGGAAAGAATAAAAGTAACAAAGAATAAATAAAGTATATCTTTTTTTTTTTTTCGTTCCTATTCTTCTTTCTATTTCTGAGAAAATCTTTCTATTTCTGAGAAAAAGAGGGCTTTCAAAATAAAGTAAAGGATTATTTCGTTTCGAATAGTTATTTATTAAATCGGTGGATAGGAGTATACTCTGGATTGGAATCGTGTCATGGGGAGTACTGCCTGATCATTTCTACCAACTTAAAGCCCCAATTAGTATTCTTTGTTTGTATATTATGTAAAAATGTCCTTTTGGAGAATTTACATAATCTCCATTACTAATCCTTTACATATGTTCGTGTTTCTAACCATCCACTCGTTTTTGCTCAATCCCCCGTTATGCTAATACATAAAAATGATAGTGAAAACTCAATACGGTTGATCTTTTGAACCCGCTTCAAGTCAGGATGACTAATCAACCAATCTTGGGGGAAACGGTCTCTTCTGTTTATGTTTATTTCCGCTTAACTCTCTAACTCTTATACATAGAAAATGAGAATCAATCTTTTTACTGCGAATTTATATATAAGCTGTTTTCTTTCTTATATATAAGCTGTTTTCTTTCACTCATATAACTATTTGATTTAGTTCATCAACCCGAATAATGAATAAAAAAAAAATTAAGATATCTACTCAATCCATTCCAACCCTTTCCTTGAAAGGAAGGAATAGAGAAAAGTTTCTGTCTATGTATCAACGAATCGCACGTAGAGATATTGATAACACACATAAAGTTAATGGTATTTCATAACTAATCGATTGAGCAGCAGCTCGTAGACCGCCTAAAAAGGAATATTTATTATTTGACCCGTATCCCGACATAAGAAGTCCAATTGGAGCAATACTGGAAATGGCAATCCATAAAAAAACACCGATATTGAGATCCGCTAAAACAAGGTGATATCCAAAAGGAACTACTGAATAACTTACTAAAATTGATATGACTGCTATGGATGGCCCGATACTGAATAAACGAGTATCCCCCCTAGATGGAAAAAGATTTTCTTTGAAAAGTAGTTTTGTCCCATCTGCTAGAGCTTGAAGAACTCCCAAAGGGCCGGCGTATTCAGGTCCAATACGTTGTTGTATCCCTGCCGATATTTCTCTTTCTAACCATACAATTACCAGTACGCCTATTGTGATTCCCACTACAAGAGTCAAAATAGGAACAAGAACCCATAGAATTCCATAAACCTCTTTAAAAAATTCTAATCTAGAAAAAGAATCGATATCTTGTACTTCCGGTGTATCAATTATCATTTCAACGATCAACTTCTCCCATAATGATATCTATACTACCTAGTATCGTCATAATATCAGCCAATTTCATTCTTTTAACTAACCGCGGAAGAATTTGCAAATTGATAAAACCCGGCGGGCGGATTTTCCATCTCCAAGGAAAACCACTCTGATCCCCTATGAGAAAAATTCCCAATTCTCCCTTTGGGGCTTCTACTCTCACATAAAGTTCTTGTTTCGGCAATTCAAATGTAGGAGACGGCTTTTTACTAATAAATCGATATTCAAAATCATTCCATTCCGGATTCCTTTCTCTATCAAAGTATCGTATTTCTAAATTCTCATAGGGTCCCCCTGGAATTCCTTCCAGGGCCTGTTGAATAATTTTTACGGATTCTATCATTTCACCAATTCGGACTAGATAACGAGCCAATGAATCTCCTTCTTTTTGCCACTGTACTTCCCAATCAAATTCGTCGTAACATTCATAATGATCAACTTTACGAAGATCCCATTGTATTCCGGAAGCTCGCAGCATTGGTCCCGATAAACCCCAATTTATTACTTCCTCTCTACCAATAATGCCTACTCCCTCGACTCGTTCTAAAAAAATAGGATTTCGTGTAATAAGTTTTTGATATTCAGCAACTCTTGTTAAAAAATAATCGCAGAAATCCAAACATTTATCTATCCAGCCATGAGGTAGATCGGCCGCTACTCCTCCGATACGAAAATAATTATGCATCATTCTCATACCGGTGGCAGCTTCGAATAGATCATATACTAATTCTCTTTCTCTGAAAATATAGAAAAAGGGAGTTTGTGCACCAATATCCGCCATAAAAGGACCGAGCCATAACAGATGAGAAGCTATACGACTCAACTCCAACATAATTATTCTGATATAGCTGGCTCTTTTAGGTACTTGAATATTTCCCAACTGTTCCGGTCCGTTTACAGTTATTGCTTCTGTGAACATAGTAGCTAAATAATCCCACCGTGTTACATAAGGCAAATATTGTATAATTGTTCGATTTTCCGCAATTTTTTCCATTCCTCGGTGTAAATAACCCAATATTGGTTCACAGTCAATAACATCTTCACCATCTAGAGTAATGATGAGTCGAAGAACACCATGCATTGATGGGTGGTGGGGGCCCATATTGACTATCATGAGGTCTTTTCTTGTAGCCGGTATATTCATAGGTTTTTCCTCGATTCATTCTTTCATGAATTGCTGAAAACGAAAAAAAGTTCATTAAAATTCAAGATCTAATAAATCAAATAATTCAAAATGCCTTTATAAAAATCAAATTAACGAGTTTTTGACTCCCGAATATCCAACCGATTAATTAATTCTTTATAACATATTCTATTTTTCTTTGACAAATAAGACAGTAATCGTTGGCGTTTTCCCAGAATTTTACGTAAACCTCTCTGAGATAAATAGTCTTTTTTGTGTAATTGTAAATGTGAAGTAAGTCTTCGTATCCTATTGGTGAAACTAACTATTTGAAATTCAACAGATCCTCTGTTTTCGTCTTTTTCTTCTTGTGAAATAACTGAGATGAATGAATTTTTTACCATAAACTGAAATCTTCTCTCCCCCCCTCTTTTTATTTTAAGATATTTTTTATTGATAGATATCTTTATTGATCAGTAATAATAATGCCCCTAATTTTTATTTGGTATATACAAAAATTTGTATTTCGTTATTCATTTCTAATTTTTTTAATTTAATAAAACTTACTCAATCCTATTTTCATTTAAAAATTGGATTTGAAAGGGGATACAAAAGTATGGTTGGTTTCTTCACTCACAAAAGATAAAAGTTTAGACCTAAAATAAGAAAATTTTGTTCATTCTAGATCTAATTGATATGTCATTGAATTAGTATCATGTATCAGAATGGAATGTAAGACAATGTATGCGTGCATCTCTTTGTCGTCATAGACCAGATATGGTATGGGAAATATAGGAAAAATGTACTATTAATGAATTTTCAATCGCGGATACATATGTATCCTTACCATACTGAAACAACTGCCATTATTGGTATTAAACCAATAACGATTCATACAAGCTAAATCTTCTAATCGATAATTGGGCCAAAGAAATAGCTTTAATTTTATAAGTTTTTTTTTATATTTTTTGCTTTTATCCACAACTTGACTGTTTACCTCATTCCCATTACAAAAAGATGCCTTTCTATGTCTATTCTTAGAATTTAAACAAATTAGAATTCGCAATTCTCTACGACGTCTAGGCGATAAAATATTTTCAGGAACAAACAAATCATAATTTTTTTTATATCTATTTCCAGTCATCTTTTGATGTTTTGTAATGACTTCATCAGAATTCTTATCAACATGTTTTTTTTCTCGGTATCTTTGATTTATTTGATGTTTACTTTTATGAACTAATGAAATACCGAGGGTTTGATACATAATAAATTTTCCATCATTTTTTATAGCTAGACGAATTGGTTCAATAATCAAAAATCCCCTTTTAATAAATTCTGTAAGAGTTACATCTTTCTGAATCGTCAAAATATCCAGACTCATTTCGCCCCTTTGAATAGAGGATATAGTAATTTCTCTTGGATTTATCAGTCTAAGCAGGAGACAATATACGTTGATGTTATTGATTATTTTTTTATTTAAAGAATCATCCCATCTCAATTGAAAATACAAATACCTTTTTAGGAAGAAATCAAACTCCGCTTTTGTATTGATCTTGTATTGCTTTTTATTTCTATGTTTTTTCATGTCCGATCCCGTATAATCTTCTTCAACATCTTTTTCTTGGTTTGAAAGAGCTGATTTAAGATCTGCTTGGCCCGTGGATTCTTTTTCTCCTTGATTTCGGTTTTCTAATTCAAGAGATTTTTTTTCATTCGACGATATTGATATAAAAGGATCTCTTTTTTTATTTCCAGTGATGCTTTTGTTTTCACTAGCATTTTTTTTTATATTAGAATGAAAAAGTAGTAATTTAATTGGTATAACCCACGGTTTCATTTTATACGTATTATAAAGTCTCACAAATTCTGGCAAGAACCAAAGTTCCAGATTTGATATGGGACGACTTAGTATTTCTTCATTCATTCCCATCCAATCCAAAAGGGGTTTTTGATTGGATAGGTTGATTTTTTGGTCTTGCTGAAGTGTGAGATAAAAAAGACCATTATTATTGATTTTATCAATTATTTGATACTTATTAACCCTAGTCCTAGTCTTAGTATATTTATTACTGTTAGTGTCAGTATCAATATTGATCCAGGCCTCAATATCGACCTTCGTTTTAAGACAAAAATCGAGAATTCTCCAATCAAAAAATTTTCTATCCGTATTTTTATCCATATCTCGAATATCATCTTCTACCATATTAAATGATTTTTGTTTATGTGTGTTGTAATTATAAAAAATATCTTGGTTAGTTTTTACTTGTAATGGTGATCCATAAATTGAAGAGTACTTCTTAGTTTCAGAATTTATAGATTTATATGCTAAAAGATCATATCTATATTGTTTTTTAAAATTATCCTTTTGATTCAATAATAAATCCGTTTCAATTTTTGTTTTTTTTTCGTAGTGAATTAATTCATCTTTTTCATATAAATCACACAAATCTTTATATAAATCTTTATTTTGAGCTATACAGTTCAATATATTTCGCCATTTTTGTGGTACTACTCTAGACCATTTAATTTGAGATACATCACATTGATATTGATAATGACTCCTTAACCAATTTGTCCATTGATTCATTCCAGAATTGCGAAGATTCTTAGGTCTTAATTCGGAATGAAATAGTTCTTGTCTTACAACAAAAAAATCCTTTATTTCATTCTTAAGAAAAAGGGGGGTTCCATTATATTGAAATACGGATTTAAATTTCTCTAACTTAATAAGTTGGGTTTGTGATAATTTGTAAAATACATATGCTTGTGAAAAGTAAGATAAGTCAAAAAAAGTCTTTGAATTTTTTTGACTAAGACTAATATTAGTATTAGAAAGTGACTCTTTTATAATCGAAATAAATTTAATTAAACTTTGATTTGTTTTATTAATTCTTTCTTGATTTGCTTCATTACTGTTAATGTTTTTATTAATAATTTTTTTTGTTGATTCAAGAAAAAGCTGTGTATTGATACTAGGAATATTAATCATAGATAGAAAGATATCTATGTATATCTTTTCAATGAAAAATATTATAAAATAATGGGATTTACGGATTAATCGAGCAGTTCTTCTTTTTAATATCTGCCAAATATTTTTTTGTGATTCCAATCTTTTATCATCATAACTTATTTTGTTAGAACTCAAACTTCTATCTGAAGTTATAAATCCCTTTTTCTTGTCTTTTGTAATTTTTTCTATTTGATTTATGATTGTGTTTATTCTATCAGTCAGATCTTGCATTTTTTTTTCTGTTAATGAATAATTTGTCCAATCCTGAGATCTAATTTGAATGGACGATTCCTGAATCATCCGATTACTGATTATTGAATCTTTTTTAATTTCACTCAATTCATATACTTCTATTTCTCTCAATCCAAATAATATAATTGGGTTTATTTTTGAGAGTTCTTTTATTATTTCTTTTATAAACAGAATGTTTTTAATGATCCATTTTTTTGGTTTTTTTGAGACATTTACAAACAATTTTGTTTGTTCTTTAAAAATTCCTAGAATTAGAAAACATTTCTTTTGCAATTTTTTCATTTTTTTTTTGAGTTCTTTTAAAATCGGTTCAAAAAATGAAAGTTTTTTTCTGGGAGAACCAAAAGGTAGTTCAGCTTCCATTCCAAAAATTGTTAAAAAACAAAAATCATTTTTTTGACCTTGCTTTTTCATTGGATCGTTATAAGGGGCTCGTAACTTAGATCTGTGCCAAGGTTTAAGACGAAAAGGAAATAGGATCTTGATCTGAATGCCGTCTGTTAACCAGTTTTTTGGAAATTCTTTTTCTGATAATTGAACGCCGTTATAGGTACATTTAACATGCATTTCTCTATTCCAATCCTTTAAGTCCTCATACCATTCCGGAAATTGAAATAATAGTATACGGACGATATTTTTAGCTATTATCAATGAAGGTACTATAATATATTTTCTAAGAATTGATTGGGTTACTAATAAAAAACCTCTCATTACTTGAGCAAGTAAAATACTATCCCAGGCTTCCGCTATTTGTATACGCACTTTCTCCTTTCTTTTGTCTTCTTCTTTTTTGTCCTCCTCTTTTTTTTTCGCGCTTTCTTTTGTCTTTTTCTCTGTATAATTCGAAATTGTGAATTCTGTGTTTTGCCACATCCAATTTCTAAAATTTTTTTTCATCCGTTCAGAAATATCAAAAAAAAAAAAAAAAGATTTGTCTATTCGGTCCAAAAAAAGAGGGGAATGTGCATTTGCTTCAAAGAGTTTCCAAGTAACTGTTTTACGTCTTTGAGCGCGCATGGAGCCTTTGATTATGTCTCGACGAAAATCCGATTGTTGGGAATAACGTATCAAAGCAACTTCGCCTGTTTGATCAGTATTATTAGTTTCTTTGGTATTAGTATAAGCATCAGTATTTTGTTGGTTATCAGTAAAAATCACTACACGTTTGGATTTTCTTGAACGAATCTGATGATCCTCTACCACAGTTTCTTCGGTTTCCCCCTCCTGTTGTTCAAAATCGTTGATTAATTTGTATGACCATCGAGGAACTTTTTTATTAATTTCTTTTATTCCAATAGATTTTTTTTTAATCATTTTATCGTTGGGAACAGTTCTAATTGCATCAAATAATAATTTTAAAATTTTGATTCGATCCTCTGAATCAATTCTTACTTGTTCGTGTTCTGTAACTAAAAAAAGTCTTTTAAAATTTAAATTTGATGTGTATTTTACAACCAATTCATTGATTAAATTTAATAA